GTTAATGTAGCTTACATAAAGTGTAGTACTGAAAATACTAAGACAGATTTTTAAAAATCTCATAAACACAAAGGTTTGGTCCTGGCCTTACTATTAATTTTAACCACGATTACACATGCAAGTATCTGCACCCCGGTGAAAATGCCCTTTATTACTAATAAGTAAAATAGGAGCAGGTATCAGGCACTTATTATGCCAAAAACACCTTGTTAAACCACACCCCCAAGGGAACTCAGCAGTGATGAACATTGAACAATAAGCGAAACAAGCTGGAATCAGCGATAGTTAAAAGAGTTGGTAAATCTCGTGCCAGCCACCGCGGTTATACGAGAAACTCAAATTAATAAAATCGGCTCAAAGGGTGGTTAAACACACAAATTAAATAAGACTAAAAACTAACCCTGCTGTCGCACGCAATAGTTAAAATAAATACAACTTCGAAGGTAGTCTTACTAAAATAAGCTTGAACCCACGACAACTAAGGAACAAACTGGGATTAGATACCCCACTATGCCTAGTTATAAACTTTGATATATCCGCCAGAATACTACGAGCAACAGCTTAAAACTCAAAGGACTTGGCGGTGCTCTACACCCCCCTAGAGGAGCCTGTTCTATAATCGATAATCCACGATAAACCTCACCACCCATTGCCAATACAGCTTATATACCACCGTCCAGCCCACCCTTTAAAGGGCCAACAGTAGGCATAATCATAGACATAAAAACGTCAGGTCAAGGTGTAGCATATGGGGTGGGAAGAAATGGGCTACATTTTCTAATTTAGAAAATTACGGAAAAGCTCATGAAATAAAGCTATAAAGGAGGATTTAGCAGTAAAAAGAAAAAAGAGCGTTCTTTTTAAACCGGCAATGGAGCGCGCACACACCGCCCGTCACCCTCTTCAAACAACCAAAACAGTAGATAAACAAAGACAAAAAAAAGAAGAGGCAAGTCGTAACATGGTAAGCTTACCGGAAGGTGAGCTTGGAACACCAACTTATAGCTTAATTAAAGCATCTTGCTTACACCAAGAAAATACCCGTTAAACCCGGCTTAAATTGAGCTAAAATCTAGCCAATTAACCCCAACTACCAAAAAATAAAACAAACCATTTAATCTAATAGTATGGGCGATAGAAATTTACTATGAGCAATAAAAAAAGTACCGCAAGGGAAAGATGAAATAAAAATGAAATAAATAATAAAAACAAAGAAAAGAAAGGACTAAACCCTATACCTTTTGCATAATGGTCTAGTAAGTCCAACCTAACAAAAAGAAATAAAGTTAGCCCCCCCGAAACTAGACGAGCTACTAAAAAGCAGCATTAACCAGAGCTAACCCGTCTCTGTGGCAAAAGAGTGGGGCGACTTTTGAGTAGAGGTGAAAAGCCTAACGAGCCTAGTGATAGCTGGTTGCTTGAGAAATGAATATTAGTTCAGCTTAAAGTACCTTCAACTAATAAAAAAATAAAAATAGCACTTTAAAGTTAATTAACAGGGGTACAGCCCTGTTAATAAAGGACACAACCTACAGAATGAATAAAGATTATACTAATAAAAGAAACTAACCATGTAGGCCTAAAAGCAGCCACCATAAGAAAGCGTCAAAGCTCAACTTAACAAACCCCCCTTATTATACTAATAAAAAAAATCTAAATTCACAAATATATCAAGCCTATCTACTAGTAGATGAGTTTATACTAGAATGAGTAACAAGAACAAGTTCTCTATATGCAGGTGTAAATCAGAACGAAAAAATCACTGATAATTAACAATTTAAAATACTAAACAACAAGAAAAACACATTAAAACAATTGTTAACCCAACACAGGAGCATCAAAAAAAGATTTAAAGATTAAAAAGGAACTCGGCAACCAAGAGCTCCGCCTGTTTACCAAAAACATCGCCTCTTGCCCTCCAAGTATAAGAGGTCCCGCCTGCCCAGTGATTAATTTTAACGGCCGCGGTATCATGACCGTGCAAAGGTAGCGTAATCACTTGTCTTTTAAATAAAGACCTGTATGAAAGGCAAAACGAAAGCTCAACTGTCTCTTTAATCTAATCAGTGAAATTAATCTCTCCGTGCAAAAGCGAAGATAATCATATAAGACGAGAAGACCCTGTGGAGCTTTAAATATAGGATTAATTATACCTTTATATATAATCCAACAGGATAAAAAGATAAAAACGTATAGTCATAATTCAAGTTTTCGGTTGGGGCGACCACGGAAGAAAAAATATCCTCCGAGACAAATAATTTAGAATTACACTTCAAAAATTAAAACATTTATTATAAATGATCCACCTAGTGACCAACGAACCAAGTTACCCCAGGGATAACAGCGCAATCCTTTCTAAGAGTTCATATCGACGAGTGGGTTTACGACCTCGATGTTGGATCAGGACACCCAAATGGTGCAGCCGCTATTAAAGGTTCGTTTGTTCAACGATTAAAGTCCTACGTGATCTGAGTTCAGACCGGAGTAATCCAGGTCAGTTTCTATCTATAGTTAAATTTTTTCTAGTACGAAAGGACCGAAAAAATGGGGCCTCTTTTTAAAAAAGCCCCCCATCACCCCTGAAAACAAGTAAAGGGCCACACAAAACACGCCTTTAAAAATAAAGGACAAGTTAAGGTGGCAGAGCCCGGTAATTGCAAAAGACCTAAGCCCTTTCCGCCAGAGGTTCAACTCCTCTTCTTAACTATGTATATTATATCCGCCCTCTTAAACTCATTATTATATGTGATCCCGGTATTATTGGCCGTGGCTTTTCTGACTCTTGTAGAACGAAAAGTTCTAGGGTATATACAGCTACGAAAGGGACCAAACATAGTAGGGCCAGTAGGGCTTCTTCAACCAATCGCAGATGGACTAAAACTATTTATTAAAGAACCAGTACGCCCATCAACATCATCACAAATTCTATTCCTCATTATACCAGTAATAGCGCTAACTCTAGCACTAGTTATCTGAATTCCACTACCTATGCCATTTACATTATCAAACCTAAACCTGGGGATTCTCTTCCTTCTATCCCTGTCTAGCCTAGCCGTATACTCAATCCTGGGGTCCGGTTGGTCATCAAACTCAAAATATGCCTTAGTTGGGGCACTCCGAGCAGTAGCACAAACCATCTCATATGAGGTCACACTAGGCCTGATTCTACTCTGCCTTATTCTACTAACAGGCGGATTTATACTAATAAACTTCAATGTCTCGCAAGAATCAATCTGGTTTATTATCCCAGCATGACCTATAGCAGCAATATGATTTACCTCAACCCTAGCAGAAACAAACCGAGCCCCATTTGATCTGACAGAGGGGGAATCAGAGCTAGTCTCTGGGTTTAACGTAGAATATGCAGGAGGGCCATTTGCACTATTTTTTTTAGCGGAGTACTCTAACATTTTATTTATAAATACCCTATCAGCTATCCTATTCCTTGGCCCAACAATAAGCCACATTCAACCAGAAATATCAACAATTAACCTAATTTTTAAAGCATTAACACTGTCAATTATATTCCTATGAGTTCGAGCATCCTACCCACGATTCCGATATGACCAATTAATACACTTAATCTGAAAAAACTTCTTGCCCCTTACAATTACAATAACCCTTATACACATCTCGCTACCAATTACAATAGCAGGTATTCCCCCTTTATCCTAGGATGTGTGCCCGAAAGATAGGGGCCACTTTGATAGAGTGGCTGATAGAGGTTCAAACCCTCTCACACCCCCCCCCCCTTCTTAAAAAAACAGGACTCGAACCTGCCCTTAGGGGATCAAAACCCCTCGTGCACCCACTACACCATCTTTTAAGTAAAATAAGCTAAATTAAGCTTTTGGGCCCATACCCCAAACATGTTGGCGAAAACCCTTCTTTTACTAATGAGCCCCTACACACTATCCGTACTTATATCAAGTCTTGCAGTAGGAACAATTACCACACTATCAAGCTATCACTGATTTCTGGCATGAATAGGACTAGAAATTAATACGTTGGCTATTATCCCCCTAATAACTAAAATACACCACCCCCGGGCCACAGAATCCGCAACAAAGTACTTTTTGACACAGGCCACAGCCTCCGCCTTAATTTTATTCTCAACAATTATAAACGCATGGGCAACAGGGGAGTGAACAATCATAGACATAAACCACCACACATCAACGACAATCTTAACAGTTGCTTTAGCAATTAAGCTCGGGGTCGCACCATTTCACCTATGACTACCAGACGTCCTACAAGGACTAAATATAATAACATGTCTAATTTTATCAACATGACAAAAACTAGCCCCCATGGCCCTGCTTATTTTAATAAGCCACCAACTAAACCCAAATCTGCTAATTATAATGGCACTAACATCCATAATTGTGGGAGGATGGGGAGGCCTAAATCAGACACAAACACGAAAGATTATAGCATACTCATCCATTGCCCATTTAGGGTGAATAACCATAATTATTCCATTTGCCTCAAATCTAGCACTACTAAACCTATTAATTTATATTATCCTAACCTCATCAATGTTTATAACATTAATAACCTTGAACTCAACAAACATAAATAAACTCTCAGCCTCCTGATTAAAAACACCTACACTAGCAGCCTTTACAATGATTGTTCTAATGGCCCTTGGAGGACTCCCGCCAACATCGGGGTTTTTACCAAAATGGTTTATTTTACAAGAAATAACCAAACAACACCTTATTGCACTCTCCGCTACAATAGCCATATTAGCCCTACTCAGCCTATTTTTTTACCTACGTTTATCATATATGATCTCAATAACCTCCCCCCCCCATATCTCAAACTCAAATCTAATCTGACGGAAAAAAAACAACTTACATGTTACCCCAATGATAATTATACTATCAGCAATATTAATGCCAATAACCCCAACACTGGTAATAATAAACTAAGGACTTAGGATAACAAGACCAAAGACCTTCAAAGTCTTAAGCAGAAGTTAAAATCTTCTAGTCCTTGATAAAACCTGCAGGATATTATCCCACATCTTCTGAATGCAACCCAGATACTTTAATTAAGCTAAAGCCTTCTAGATTAGCAGGCTTTGACCCTACGACCTTTTAGTTAACAGCTAAATACTCAATCAACGAGCTTTAATCTACTTCTCCCGCTTGTTGGGGGGAAAAAAGCGGGAGAAGCCCCGGCAAAAGCTACTTTGCCCTTTAAAATTTGCAATTTTATATGCTGAACATCACAGAGCTTGGTAAAAAAAGGACTATAACCTTTATAACAAGGGCTACAACCTTGCACCTGCTTCGGCCATTTTACCCGTGATAATCACTCGATGACTATTTTCTACAAATCACAAAGACATTGGCACCCTTTACTTAATTTTTGGTGCTTGAGCTGGCATGGTGGGTACGGCCCTTAGCCTCTTAATTCGGGCCGAACTAAGCCAGCCAGGAGCCCTTCTTGGGGATGACCAGATCTATAATGTTATTGTTACTGCCCATGCTTTTGTAATAATCTTTTTTATGGTAATGCCAGTAATAATCGGCGGGTTTGGAAACTGACTTGTGCCCCTTATGATCGGGGCACCTGACATAGCATTTCCTCGAATAAATAATATAAGTTTCTGACTTCTACCCCCCTCATTCCTCTTATTGCTGGCTTCCTCGGGCGTAGAGGCAGGAGCAGGAACCGGGTGAACCGTCTACCCCCCACTAGCTGGCAACCTTGCCCATGCAGGTGCCTCTGTTGATCTAACAATCTTTTCACTACATCTAGCAGGGGTTTCCTCAATTCTAGGGGCAATTAACTTTATTACAACATCAATTAATATAAAACCCCCCTCTATAACACAATATCAAACACCTCTATTTGTATGATCGGTATTAATTACGGCTATCTTACTGCTTCTCTCTCTCCCCGTACTTGCAGCAGGTATTACAATACTATTAACCGATCGAAATCTTAATACAACTTTCTTTGACCCAGCTGGCGGAGGGGACCCTGTACTATATCAGCATTTATTCTGATTTTTCGGGCACCCAGAGGTATACATCCTTATTCTGCCGGGGTTTGGCATAATTTCACATATTGTGACATACTACTCTGCTAAAAAAGAACCATTTGGGTATATAGGCATGGTCTGAGCAATAATATCAATCGGCCTCTTAGGCTTTATCGTATGAGCTCATCATATGTTTACCGTAGACTTAAACGTAGACACACGGGCATACTTTACATCTGCTACAATAATTATCGCTATTCCCACTGGCGTAAAAGTTTTTAGCTGATTAGCAACAATGCACGGAGGCTCAATCAAATGAGATGCCGCAATGCTATGGGCCCTCGGTTTTATTTTTCTATTTACAGTAGGCGGACTAACGGGCATCGTCCTGGCAAACTCATCACTAGATATTGTTCTCCACGACACATATTATGTGGTGGCACACTTTCATTATGTCCTCTCTATAGGGGCCGTATTTGCTATTATAGGCGGATTTGTCCATTGATTCCCCCTATTTTCTGGGTATATACTACACCCAACCTGATCTAAAGTTCACTTTGGCGTCATATTCCTAGGAGTTAACCTCACATTTTTTCCGCAGCACTTCCTTGGCCTTGCAGGAATACCACGACGCTACTCCGACTACCCGGACGCATACACCCTCTGAAACACAACCTCATCAATTGGGTCTTTAATCTCGCTTGTTGCAGTAATTATAATAATATTTATTATTTGAGAGGCGTTTGCATCAAAACGTGAAGTAATAACAACAGAGCTCACACCCACAAACATTGAATGACTACACGGATGCCCCCCACCATATCACACATTTGAAGAACCATCATTTGTTCAAGCTCGGGCTATTTAACAAGAAAAGAAGGAATCGAACCCCCCTAAGTTAATTTCAAGTCAACTGTATTACCAATCTACCACTTTCTTAAGATATTAGTAAAACAATTACAAGTCCTTGTCGAGGCCTAGTTACTAGTTTAAACCTTGTATATCTTATATGGCACACCCGTCACAACTAGGCTTTCAAGACGCAACATCCCCGATTATAGAAGAACTATTACACTTTCATGACCATGCATTAATAGCTGTCTTTTTAATTAGCACACTAGTACTTTACATTATTACAACAATAATAACCACAAAACTAACAAATACTAATGCCATAGATGCCCAAGAAATTGAGATAGTGTGAACAATTATACCAGCAATTATCTTGATCGTTATTGCTCTTCCATCCCTACGAATTTTATACCTAATAGATGAAATTAGTGATCCTCACCTAACAGTTAAGGCAATCGGCCACCAGTGATACTGAAGCTACGAATTTACAAACTATGAAGACCTGGTATTTGACTCATATATGGTGCCGACTCAAGACCTGTCCCCAGGACAGTTTCGCCTCTTAGAAGTAGATAATCGAATAATTATTCCTATGGAGTCCCCAATTCGAATGCTTATTTCTGCAGAAGATGTTTTGCACTCATGAACTGTCCCATCTATGGGCGTAAAAACAGATGCTATCCCAGGACGATTAAATCAAACAACCTTCATCGCATCCCGCCCAGGGGTTTTTTATGGACAATGCTCAGAGATTTGTGGGGCAAACCACAGCTTTATACCAATCGTTGTGGAAGCAACTTCATTAGACTTCTTTCAAAAATGGTCTTCATCAATACTAGAATTATCATTAAGAAGCTTTCATGGAGAAGCAATAGCCTTTTAAGCTAAAGACCGGTGAAGACCAGCCACCCTTAATGACATGCCACAACTAAGTCCTGGCCCATGATTTACTATTTTTCTGATATCATGATTTATTTACTTAACTATTTTAACAGCCAAAATTAACAATTTTAACTTTCAAAATGAACCGACATCCCAAAACACAAAAAAAGAAAAAACACAGCCCTGAAACTGACCATGAACTTAAGCTTCTTTGATCAATTTATAAGCCCGATCATATTTGGGGTTCCTTTAATGACTCTGGCCTTGCTATTTCCCTGATTGTTATTTCATAAAACAACAAACCACTGATTAAGTAACCGCCTATTAACAACCCAAACTTGATTTTTTGGCATGTTCACAAAACAACTTATACTCCCAATTAATATTAAAGGGCACAGCTGGGCGCTTCTATTGGCAGCCCTAATAATATTCCTAATTACTACAAACCTGGTGGGCCTTCTACCATATACATTTACCCCAACAACTCAACTGTCCTTAAACTTAGGGCTTGCTGTTCCACTATGACTAGCCACAATCATCACCGGACTTCGAAATCAACCAACACACGCTCTAGGTCACATACTGCCAGAAGGAACTCCAACACCACTAATCCCAATCCTAGTGGTTATTGAAACAATTAGCCTATTTATTCGCCCATTAGCCCTCGGGGTTCGACTAACAGCCAATCTGACAGCCGGACACTTGCTGATTCAACTTATCTCAACAGCCGTACTAGTTCTAATGCCACTAATACCATCAGTCTCAATTTTAACAATAGTAATTCTATTTTTACTAACACTCCTAGAGATTGCAGTAGCCATAATTCAAGCTTATGTTTTTGTTCTTCTACTCAGCCTATATTTACAAGAAAACGTCTAATGGCACACCAAGCACACGCCTACCACATAGTAGACCCCAGCCCTTGACCACTTACAGGCGCCATCGCAGCACTTTTATTAACCTCTGGCCTGGCAGTATGATTTCACTTTGGGTCAACCACCCTAATAACCCTAGGACTAATTGTTATATTGCTAACTATACTCCAATGATGGCGTGATATCATTCGAGAAGGCACATTCCAAGGACATCACACCTTGCCTGTCCAAAAGGGGCTCCGATACGGGATAATCTTATTTATTACCTCAGAAGTGTTCTTTTTTCTAGGCTTTTTTTGAGCATTCTATAACTCCAGCCTTGCCCCAACCCCAGAATTAGGAGAGTGCTGGCCCCCAACAGGAGTTACACCCCTAGACCCCTTCGAGGTCCCTCTACTAAATACTGCCGTACTTCTAGCCTCCGGTGTTACAGTAACATGGGCCCACCACAGCATCATACAAGGAAGCCGAAAAGAGGCCATTCAATCTCTGTTTTTAACCGTTATTTTAGGTCTATATTTTACCGCTCTTCAAGTCATAGAGTATTACGAAGCCCCTTTCACTATCGCAGACGGGGTTTACGGGTCAACCTTTTTTGTCGCAACAGGGTTTCACGGCCTCCACGTAATTATTGGATCGTTATTCCTACTGATCTGCCTCCTACGACAAATTAAGTTTCACTTTACCTCAAACCACCATTTTGGCTTCGAAGCAGCAGCATGGTACTGACACTTTGTAGACGTAGTATGACTGTTCCTATATGTATCCATTTACTGATGAGGATCCTGTCTCTTTAGTACAATTAGTATAAATGACCTCCAATCATTTGATCTTAGTCAATAATCTAAGAAAAGACAATGAACTTAATTACACTTATACTGATCCTCTCAACAGCATTATCCACAGCTTTAATTACAATTAGTTTTTGATTGCCCCTTAATAACCCTGACACAGAAAAACTCTCCCCCTATGAGTGCGGCTTTGACCCAGTTGGCTCAGCTCGTCTACCATTTTCAATCCGCTTTTTCCTTATTGCTATCCTATTTTTGCTCTTTGACCTAGAAATTGCCCTATTATTACCAACCCCCTGAGCATCACAAATACACCCAATAAACACACTATTTTGATCAACAATTATTCTTCTTATCCTTACAATTGGCCTAATTTATGAATGAGCCCAAGGAGGCCTAGAATGGGCTGAATAAGTATTTAATCTAAATAAGAATGCTGATTTCGACTCAGTAAATTTTGGTTTACCCCAAAAATACTTTATGTTATCGACCCTATTCGTAGCCATATCGGCATTCGCACTAAGTGCCACAGGATTAATACTACATCGAACACACTTTTTATCCGCCCTCCTCTGCTTAGAGGGAATAATGCTAACAATATTTATTGCAATAGCTGTCTGAACAACACAAATAAATACATGACACCACTTTTTGACCCCAATGCTACTGCTAACTATATCTGCATGTGAGGCCAGCACCGGGCTTGCCCTTATGGTAGCCACAACGCGAACCCATGGGACAGATCATCTTAAAAACCTAAGTCTTCTACAATGCTAAAAATCTTAATCCCGACCATAATATTGCTACCCATGACATGACTAACAAGCCCAAAATGACTATGAACCCATTTTGTAGCAAATAGCTCCATTATTGCAATAATTAGCCTAATATGACTAAACCTTCCATTTGAGTTCGCAAACTTTACAAACATATTAATGTCCGTAGACCCAACTTCATCCCCACTGCTAGTACTTACATGCTGGCTTCTCCCTCTAATAACCCTAGCTAGCCAACAACACCTAAAAATAAACCCACCCACTCGACAACGAACTTATCTGGTTATATTTACACTCCTACAGGCATCCCTAATTATTGCTTTTTCTTCAACAGAATTAATTATATTTTATATTGCCTTTGAAACTACCCTTATTCCCACTTTAATTATTATTACCCGCTGAGGAAACCAAGTCGAGCGACTAAATGCAGGCACATATTTCTTGTTCTACACCCTAGCAGGCTCCTTACCACTACTTATTGCACTTCTCACTCTACAAAACTCCGCCGGGTCACTATCTCTTGCCTTATTTTATATGATAGAGCCAATAGAACTACAAAGCTATTCAAGCAAAATTTTATGATCAGCCTGTCTACTGGCATTTATAGTAAAAATACCGCTTTATGGGGCCCACCTTTGATTACCAAAAGCTCATGTAGAAGCACCAGTGGCTGGGTCAATAATCTTAGCAGCAGTCTTACTTAAACTAGGAGGATATGGAATTATTCGAATTACAACCATTCTAACCCCAATAACAAAAGAAATATCATACCCATTTATAATTTTAGCCCTATGAGGAGTAGTAATAACAAGCCTAATCTGCATGCGACAAACAGACTTAAAGTCGCTTATTGCATATTCATCTGTTAGTCACATAGGCCTTGTAATCGCCGCTATTATAATTCAAACACCATGAAGTATTACAGGGGCTGTTATTTTAATAATTTCACACGGTTTAATTTCATCTGCCTTATTCTGCCTAGCAAATATAAATTATGAGCGAACTCATAGTCGCACCTTATTACTAATGCGCGGAGCCCGGGCAACACTCCCACTTATAGCTACCTGGTGACTTATTACAAACCTATCAAACATAGCACTTCCTCCTTCAGTAAACCTGTGAGGAGAGCTGACAATTATGATATCCCTATTTAACTGGTCCCCTTGAACAATATTAATTACGGGGGCAGGGGCTTTAATTACAGCTTCATATACACTCTATATGTATTTAATAACACAACGAGGTCCAACCCCTAATCACATTAACCCTATTAACCCATCCCACACCCGAGAACATTTTCTCATAACCATGCACCTCGCACCCACACTTCTATTAATCCTAAAGCCCACTCTTATCTCAGGGGCATTATGTGCGTATAATTTAAAAAAATACTAGATTGTGGTTCTAAAAATGAAAGTTAAACTCTTTCTATGCACCAAGAAGGGTTATAAAACACAGAAACTGCTAATTATCTGACCCTAAAGTTAAAATCTTTAGCCTTCTTAACTTTTAAAGGATAATAGTAATCCATTGGTTTTAGAGGCCAAATACTCTAGGTGCAACTCCAAGTAAAAGTTATGAACCAAATATTATTATTTAACTCATCATTTCTACTATCCCTAACTTTATTAATAATCCCACTAGCATCATCAGTTCTAATAAAAACCCCTAAAATATGGTCAATAATAGTAAAAGCCTCAGTAAAACACTCTTTCTTACTCAGCTTGCTACCTATATTTATCTTTATAAATTCAGGGTTAGAGTCGACAATAATAAACTTTTCATGGATAACCATCTACAACTTTAATATTTCATCAAGCATTAAAATTGATCAATACTCAGTTTTATTTATACCAGTTGCCCTATTTGTTACATGATCAATCTTAGAGTTCGCAGTTTGGTATATACACTCAGACCAAGAAATAAACCGCTTCTTTAAATACTTGTTAACATTCCTACTAGCAATAATAATTTTAACTTCTGCCAACAACATATTTCAGCTATTTATTGGATGAGAAGGTGTGGGAATTATGTCCTTCTTACTAATTGGCTGATGACACGCCCGAGCAGACGCCAACACTGCTGCTATACAGGCGGTTATATATAATCGTATTGGGGATATTGGCCTAATCCTGAGTATGGCATACTTTTCTATAAATATAAACTCCTGAGAACTCCAACAAATATTTATTATATTTGATAAAGAATCAATTCTTCCGCTCCTAGGACTTATCTTAGCGGCCATAGGAAAATCCGCTCAGTTCGGACTTCATCCATGACTTCCCGCTGCCATAGAAGGCCCAACACCAGTTTCAGCCTTACTTCACTCCAGCACGATAGTAGTAGCGGGCATTTTTTTACTAATCCGATTCCAACCAATTATTGAACAAAACAAGGCTGCCCTTTCAATCTGCCTGTGTCTCGGGGCCCTAACAACTGTATTTACAGCTACATGCGCCCTAACACAAAACGATATTAAAAAAATCGTAGCATTTTCAACATCAAGCCAACTAGGGCTAATAATAGTGACAATTGGCCTAAATCAACCACAATTAGCCTTCTTTCATATTTGCACACACGCCTTCTTTAAAGCTATGCTATTCTTATGCTCGGGCTCAATTATTCACAGCTTAAATGATGAACAAGACATTCGAAAAATAGGGGGTTTACAAAAAATACTCCCAATAACTACAACTTGCCTTACTGTTGGAAGCCTAGCACTTACAGGAACACCCTATCTTTCAGGGTTCTTTTCCAAAGATGCAATTATTGAGTCAATAAATATATCTAATCTCAACTCCTGTGCCCTGATTCTCACCCTTGTTGCGACCTCCTTTACAGCAGTATACAGCTTCCGAATTATTTTTTTCTCTTCAATAAAAACCCCACGATCCCTCCCAACTATACTAATTAATGAAAATAACCCCTTAATTATTAACTCTATTACACGATTGGCCTGAGGAAGCATAATTGCAGGCATGTTAATTATTAACTGCACTATCCCAATAAAAACACAAATCCTTACTATGCCAATGATTATAAAACTAATAGCTCTTCTAATTTCTATTCTCGGGCTTATCATAGCAATAGACATCTCAAGCCTCTCAATAAAGCATAAGACTATTCACACTTTTTCAAACATGTTAGCCTTTTTCCCTATAATTTTACACCGCTTTACACCAAAAATAAAATTAAACTTTGGACAAAATATCTCAACCCATATCACAGACACATTATGATATGAAAAATTAGGCCCAAAAGGAGCATCAAACCGAATGCTGCCGCCTATCAAAACCACAACAAACTTCCAATCAGGCATAATCAAAATATATATAATACTATTTTTAACTAATATCCTACTAATCTTAGCGCTATCTTACAGCCCGTAATGCTCCACGAGACACTCCCCGAGTTACTTCTAAGACTACAAATAAAGTCAACAAAAGGGCTCAACCAGCAATAACCAATAAACCCCCACCAAAAACATACATCTCCCCCACCCCACCTCAATCAAGCCCAATAACCTCAAAATCCACACACCCCCCACTAAACAGTTGTTCAATAGAAAAATTACAACCTAACCACAACCCACCAACCACTAATAAGACTACATAAACACACACATACAACGCTACAGACCAACTACCCCAGGCTTCAGGATAGGGCTCTGCCGCAAGTGAAGCAGAATATGCAAAAACAACCATTATCCCCCCCAAATAGATTAATAATAAAATAAGAGATAAAAAAGATACTCCAAAATCAACCAACAGACAACACCCGCTAATAGAAGCTAAAATTAGCCCAAAAGCCGCAAAATAGGGAGAAGGATTAGAAGCTACAGCAATTAAACCAACTAAAACACCAATTATAGATAAAAAACTTAAATATACCATTATTTTTACCTGGACTTTAACCAAGACCTCTGACCTGAAAAACCAACGTTGTATTCAACTATAAAAACAATGGCCCCTATTGCACGAAAAACTCACCCTCTGTTAAAAATTATTAATAACTCATTTATCGACTTACCAACTCCCTCCAACATCTCATATTGATGAAACTTCGGCTCTCTTCTAGGAATTTGCCTAATTACACAAATCATCACAGGCCTATTCTTAGCAATACACTATACAGCAGACACACAATTAGCCTTTTCATCTGTGGCCCACATCTGCCGAGACGTTAACCACGGATGACTAATACGAAACATTCACGCTAATGGAGCCTCATTTTTCTTTATCTGTATTTACCTACATATTGGACGCGGCCTATACTACGGATCATATATGTTTAAAGAGACATGAAACATTGGCGTAATGCTACTGCTACTAGTCATGGCCACCGCCTTTGTTGGTTATGTTCTCCCATGGGGACAAATGTCGTTTTGAGGGGCCTCGGTTATTACAAACCTCCTCTCAGCCGTCCCGTATGTTGGGGGTTCCCTAGTAGAGTGAGTCTGGGGGGGGTTCTCGGTGGACAAGGCCACCTTGACGCGATTCTTTGCATTTCACTTCCTATTGCCCTTCCTAATTGCAGGGATAAGCATTATTCACCTGTTATTTTTACACGAAACTGGGTCCAATAACCCAACAGGAATTCCCTCTAACCAAGACAAAATCTCTTTTCACCCATACTTTTCCTATAAAGACTTACTAGGCTTTTTTCTAGCACTACTCACCTTAGTACTAATTGCCCTCATTACACCAAATCTGCTAGTAGACCCAGAAAACTTTATCCCGGCAAACCCACTAATAGCCCCCCCCCACATCAAGCCAGAGTGATACTTCCTATTTGCCTATGCTATCTTACGATCAATTCCAAATAAACTTGGGGGGGTTATCGCACTTCTAATATCTATTTTAATCCTTATACTTATCCCAATATTACATACATCAAAACAACGAAGTCTTATGTTCCGCTCTATGTCCCAAACTCTATTTTGACTTCTAGTAGCAAACACCTTAATTTTAACTTGAATTGGGGGAATACCAGTCGAACCCCCATTTACTGAGATCGGGCAGGTCGCCTCGATCTTTTATTTTCTACTTTTTATCCTCATAATCCCATTAATTGGGTTATGAGAAAACAAACTTATAAAATGATACCTAGATGGTTTAGATAAAACATCGGTCTTGTAAGCCGAAGCCGAAGCCTAGCCCCCTTCTCCAGGTATATCCGAGAACCGCCAAAAAAAAAAACGGGTATTTAGTCGTTATTTCCGTGCTCCGCCAATATTTTTTTACCTAAAACCCACTACAAAGGTGCACTTATACAAGAATATCCTTAAACGCACAGAGATTTTTTTTAAGAGGGAAAGATTTTCACTTCCGTCGCTGGCACCCAAAGCCAAAATTCTGGGCTCTAAACTACCTCCTACTTGTTTTCCCGTGATTTTTGAAACGAGAGTGCATACTATGCTTAATAGTGCATTCATCTACTTGCCAAACGTCTTTGTTTTGGTATTATTAGGATTTTTAACCTAACCCTCAGGCGAGAAATCACCAACCCGCCCCCCACGATACTCGTTTAGAAACTTCACGGACTTCAATTGTAGAGTGTCTTTCTATTATCTATACAGGCAGTTGGTTTGAATCTATGAACATTTACAGTAGAGTTTCTATCATTTCTTTTTAAGAGGCCTCTGGTAAAATGCTTACTGTACTAGATGGCCCATGATCAACAGAACTGATCTGGCCTGCATTCATTTTTTTTTCTCTCTGTGAAGTCAATTCCCCATAAAGTCTTGAGTCGGCACTTACGGTCTAAAACCTGAACATGAATTGCAGATGTAGGGTGACGATTATAAAACCGCGGATTAAATATTTATGTTATAGGGACATAACATTTTTTTCCCTCTAAAACAAGGGATATATTCTATTTCCTGTTTCCCCCCGGAGCTAGTTTTTCGAATAAAACAAATTTTGAATATTATCTATTTTATTTTTGGATAACCCCCCTACCCCCAAATGTCCGTCTAATCAGTATGAGAAAAATTTTTAGCCAACCCCAAGACTAAAAAGACCTACATACCTACGACACTAGGTTACTACTGAGCAAAATGAGTTTTTTTTTAATGAATAAGTTTTATATACAGTGTTACACTATAA